TTTAGGTTTCGGCATAACAAAGCTTGCACTGTCTTTTCGCACTTAGGCGCACAGCGTGCCATTGGTAATGATTCTACTACGGTGCCACAAATTCGCAAGCTGTTCCTAAGTAATCGTTGTTGTTCATTGGATTCCGGAGGAACTACTTCGTTAGGATTGGGGAATTGCTGCGATTCTTCCTGAATAGCCTGGATTCTCCCGTCGAGAGTCATTTTGAAAGTCTTACCTAAACTATTCCGACTGAATATGATAAAGCCTATAAAACAACGAGCTACTATCATTTCTTCATTATAAATTAATATTTGATTCGAACTTGATGCACAAATAGATAGAATAGCAGCAAATAGCATCTTTCTAGCCTGCGAACTCAATCTCATTTATAAAGCCTTATCTCTATCTTTCAGCAACTGAACGGGAAGTGGTTTTCAATCACTCCTTATTATGAAAGGAGTTACGCCCTCAAAAGCATTAGTTTAGTATCAAGAGTTCGAACCGAAGGGGCACTGGTAGGTTCTCCGCCCTTTCATGGACGAGATTCCCTTTGCCTTTGTTTCCATTTTTGATGGTCTGCCCTTCTCTTGGCGATTGGTAGAGCTAGAGAAGCAAGACTAGAAGGCCTTGCCTTTCTAATCGGCATCTTTTGATCCTTGAACTCTCATAATGGGAAAGATCCACTACACTGGCCCAAGAAGGTGTGTAAACGGTCACTCTTACACTATAAGGTATCAATACTCTTTTCAGCTGATATCTTTTTCTTCAAAGATAATTTTTTATCTAGAAACAATTTCCAAGAAGGAGTTTACTTTCCTCAGGTGATAATGAAAGGGAGGGGTTTTCTTCCTTCCAATCGGATATATGGGCCAAGTAGAACATACAGCCAAGTGTACCAATCAAAGAATGAAAGCTGTAAAGGGAGCCCAAGCCGGGGTTGAGTCCAATCATTGGTCCTAGCGATGAAAAAGACAATCTAAGCGTTCATTCATTTTTTCTTTATATTAGACGCAAATAAAGATTTACTAGATTCCACTTTGACTTCCTTCGAGCTGACTTACTAATTACTCAATGCCTGAGCTTCCTTCTTCATAGTAATAGAAAAAAGTGTTGAACTCAGACTCTCCCTATCTTGCAGCCTAGCTTAGACCGGATTTATCAATGCAAAGAGCTAACTTCAAGCGCTTACTCAATGGCAAAGCCAAGTGCTAGAGCTTAATGCCAAACAATCGAGTTAGAGTTCGACGCATTCAATTATGATCTATCTATTACGATGAAGTTCATTGCATTTCCTATACCCTGGTATACGGGCTACTTCATTCCTTGCTTTAGAATGACGAAGAGAGAAGTGTGAAAGCAATGCTACCTTCCCTCTATTCTTTCAGTTGTTCGCTGCTTCTTTATCTGGTATTGAGTTCATAGACCACAATCTAAATGTGATTCCGACACCTGACGAAGACCTTCGACGTGCTGCGGAAGCAAAGTCGTAGTTAGTAGCCCGTTACGGAAAGCTAGCTGAACTCTATTCTATTTCTTCCGTAGATAAGAAGGAATGGGACTGCTGTAGCTTCGCTTCTTCTTCTGCTTGCTACCGTCGATTAGCTCGACCAGAGGAAGGAAGATTATGGGGTTGAGTCCGAGAATTCCCAATCCGTCATTCTTATTCTTAGTCTTTATTGGCTAATGAACTAGCTCATCCTTTTCAATTAGCTGCTTTCCAGACTCGGAAAAGAGGGCTTCCTTACCTCATAGGACTCCGATAGCTTTCATTGGGCCGCATTGAGAGGGAGAAAGAGCTGGGCTTGGAGTAAAGGCAATCAATGTGAATTGGAATTGGTTATTGATCGATGGAGACAAAGGTGGAGCTTACTCGCTTGAATCGCTTGGATCACCAGCGGAGATGCTTCACTCTGACTGTAAAGTACTTTCTAGACAAAGACAGACCGGATTCTTTCCTGACTTATCTTTTCTAGCGAAGTGACTCTAGCCTATGGGGGCTGCGACGAGGATGCCTTTTTTAATCAGCCAACGTCAAGACCTGCAACCGAGTCCTACCGCGTTAAGGGGGAGCACCCAACTTGCTTGTTGACACGTGAGGGGAAATAGGAGTCAGAAGTGGCAGGATTTACCACTAGAGTCCTATGGTAGTGATGGTTGGTCCCACTCAAACAAAAGCAAACCGTTGACCTATTGGAAGGAAGTGGTTGCGGGGCTTGTAACCATGTCTCCCGAACAATCTCAGTACATATGGCGCAAGATTTTTTTTCACATCTTGCGTTTGGTGCCGCCCCGCGGGCACTCTAACTATAATAAAAATAAGCCTATGAGCTTGCTCTCCGCACAACAAAAAATGAATTGAATCAAACTATTCAAAAAAGGAACTGCTCAAAGTATGGGCTTTGCGCCCCCATATTTGCAAGGCTCTGGAAAATGTTGGTTAAGATGGTTAGGTTTGGGTTAGCTTGGAGCTGGAGCTGCACCAAGGTATCTAACAAGTGAAGGGGTTGGGTGCCATGGGGGAGTTGGACCCCCTGTTGTTCCAGGAGTGGTTGTAAGAAGCGTTCCCAAATATCCTTCTTGAAGCTTTCCTCCAAACTCTGGTCCAAAAATTGTCCCACGTAAGGCCCCTTAGGCGGGCCGCCTTCCAGACGCAGATAATAAAAAGATAAGAAGGAACTCTAACAATGTAAGGAGAAAGTGTCTCAATTAGATAGTTCATAACGGCTGAGGAAAGGGAGTTCATATGGATTTGGTTCATTATTTGACAGCTCTGCTCCCCAAGAAAGGGGGAGACTTGTTAACGAAGACGGGAATCACTTTGGTTTTTCCAAGGAAAGAAGAAGGGCATAAAAAGAAAAGATGCTTCTAAAGCTCGCTTCTTATCTTAAGATATTATTTTTTGACGTCATTCTTTAGAAAGGTTGGAAAGGAAAGACTTAAGGAAACTCCCTATATCGTCCCACTTCTATTATATACGCTAATTATGAACTCTAATAGATTATGAGAAGGAAGTGCAAGAAAAGGACTTAAATAGGGCTGAAGAATAGGGAGAATCATAGTTCCAATCAGTCTTCAGAAGTAAGGCCGAAAAAGAGCAATACTTGACCAATCCTTTCTCCACTTCCAACATCCCATTTGGCCGCCTATCCGCTTCTCCGCACTCACTTCAATAGGAAAGCACTCTATGCAATGAGCCTAGAAAAAGCACATATCACTAAGGCTGTGATTCTAACGGATTCTACTCCTTCTCCCCCTAAGACTTCACAACTATGGAATGTCCGGCTCCCGCTAGCCAGGTTAAAAAGAATGAACGCCTTAAACTTACTCTATCAGTAGCTCTGATCAATATCAGTAGTGGGATCAATGAAGCAGTATCTCAACGATTCCGATGTCTTCTCCCTTGGAATGATTCCGCTTTCCGCTCAAGGTCTAGCGCTAGAACGGCTGCTCTTGGGCCTGATCTCTGATCATATGAAATTGATGGATCTCGCTAAGAAGCCTACGCACTCCTTATTCTTGCGCGTGTTTTCTACATCTTTCCTCTTGGGCTTTTTCGACAGCTATTCGCTTCCCTTCAGACAGATTCGCTTTGGATTAATCCCGCAGCTCTTGGCTCCTGGAATTGCATTCTTCTAATCAGTAGTCTGAAGGTGAAGCATAACGCTAATCTTCTTCTCTCTATCTTTCCTTTGCTTCACCCCTTGGGTGAATGGAACCTGCACGCATTCATAGGCGGAATGAATGCTGTGACGACCAACGTAAAAGGGGTAATCTATCGAGTCCAGCGAGGGACTCTCACCTGCGCTAGTCAAAATGAAGCATCAAAAAGGGAATGATGCCCAAACCTGCGGCTAAAGGGATAGGGACCTATATCTCATATCTCTCAAACGGACCGGACCAGTCGCCAATCCGATACACACCTAAAGAATCCCTAGGGAAGGCGCTCCTCTATCTAATATCTGTAAGACGGGCCTACCCAGTAAGAGTTCACACAGACTCCGATCCAAAAAGAAAAGATGCGGGATCCATCCGCGTCATCCGAATTCATGAATCCTTACTTCTATGCTCAATCCCCCAGTAGCTCTACCAGGGAAGAAAGGCTCTACGGAAGATGGAATCAAGGCCAGTACAGACTTCCAATTCAGGAAGTGTACACGGGCTCCCTTTTTAGAGGCCGGGTTTCCGGGATGAATGCGACATCTGGGTGGTTATCCCATCGGCCTTTTAAGCAAAGGTCACAGGTCCCTATGCAAAATATGGCTTTCTCCCCAAGGTGAAGTGTACACACAAAAAGAGAAAGAATCAGAAGTCGTCGTCTCAACATCCGTGGATGTATCTGCAGAAAGCTGCTCGCTAAGGTCATTGTGCTGCGATCAATGCATTTCATCATTCAATTCGATGTCCGCAGCTATTCAAAAATAAGGTATGGTAGTGATCTCACTCCCCGCGAAGTATAGGATCAGCCACCGTGGAAGTTTAACCTGTACCACCATCGATCTCTAACCTCTGAGACTAGAGCAGTGCCCCATCTAAGTGAAAGCCCATCTCCGTATACCGCCACTTCAGGACCGTAGAATCCATTCGCCTGTGGGGTTCTCCCTATCGGTCCCGTTCCTCATATTTCATTCCATCAAAATGACGGTCGTCATTGGCCTCGAAAAAGGGTTATCGTGTGGATGTTAGGGAGATATATAATAGTCCAATTGCGAATCTTTCTCCATCCAACCTGACGGCTGGAACTATCACTATTTAGTCAGTAAGCGGGGCTACAGGGTAATGGGCTCTCTCTCACTCCTCTTGGCTGGAGGTATCAGTGTGCCCGCCTGAGGGAAGGGGCAAATATGGATGGGTGGTCGGAACCTGGTGGGTTGCGTATGAACTGCATTGAGGAGTTCTCTGACCCCGGCTTTCGAAAGAAAGTCCCGGCGTGGCCCGGGTTGTGTTGGCTTCAATCCAATAAGCGAGGCCTCGCTATGAGAACTGACGAGCGTTTCACCGGATTTTTTTTTACAAGTGCTGCCTGCCGGACTAGGATGGAAGGGAGAAAAACCTAGAAGCTTTCTTGGATTAAGAAGGCACGGATGAAAGATCAGAGGCTAAGGCCAGGCGAGTAGCAGACGGAGATGAGTTTTGTCACACTGATGGGAGAGCGAAAGTGGTAGTCCTCTCTCACTTAATCAATGCCCGGGGCCAAGCGCTTACTGGCTGGCGGACAAGCAGTAATAAAAACCTCCACAGCCTTAGCTTAGTTTCGGGTTCGATTTCTTATGCAGTTAGGAGTGGGGCGTGCTAGCGGGAAGTCCGGTTATGAACATATATCAATCCCTCAAAAACCTTTCTTCCATCGTGTGGTTGTCTGAGCCAAGGGGATCTGGTGTCGGTGGAAAGGAATCCTCTCATCTAGTCTCAGTGGAAAGTGATAATAAATACCCGTAATGTTTAGACCCCCTAGTTGTAGAAGTATCTATTTTAGAAGTAGTAAGATTGCTATGTTCATTTCATCCATTGGGAATTCCCTGCCATCTAAAGTTGAAGTCCTAAGCTAATTCTCGGAGAGTTGCAGTGCCTCTTATTGCCTTTACTTTTCAAGTAGAAGTCCCATCCTGTTCGAGGATTGAGTCGAGTGTTTATATATAAGACTAGTGATCCAGTTCCATAGTTAAGCTCTAAAATCTTTTCTTTTATTTGTAGGAACCAAATGAGCAAGTCTGCTTTTAAGCATTAGATGAGTAAGCTAGCCCTTCTTTTTATTCAGCAAGACGGTTACAGTGGGAGAGTCCTACTAATTAGATACCTAATCACTAGCATTCTTCCCTTCCTTTCGTTTAGTCACTTCCAGGGCAGATCGGGTACTTTCACTTGCAACACAAGGATCTAGTGCGGACATCAGAAATAAACTGCCGGCAAAACACGAATACGTGGCTGGGTCTTTCGCTTCCTCCCGTAGCGGTTAGAGATCTCTACCCTTATCATCCATAGTCGGTCACTCCCCGCCCCTGGCCTCATAGCTGTTCAATACCGCATCTCTTGTCGGAATTCCTACTATATATAAGGGAGGAGTTCAAGTATGCTTAGTCTTACATAAGGTTAAGACAAAGCGGAAAAAGAGATGTATTAGCTTTTCCTTTATAAAATACATACTCTTAAAATAGAAAATAAGACTATTCGCAGATCGTCGAATTGTCTTATTGCAGCGCGAGACCCTCCGAAGTAGCAGTTGGAAGCTTAAAGAAACAGCGTATTAGTTTCAGAAGGGAACTTCACTCATACACTAAATCACTGTTAAGAGTGAGAGTGAAAAGGTAAGCGGAGGAGACAGATCATTTACTTTCTCCCTAGAAAAACTTACATTCCGTAGCCCGACAGGGACAGGCTGGAGACTAAGATACTAGGTTCAAAGCGGATATCAAAATATGCTTAACACAGACAGATTTCAATACCCCCTTTAACCCCTAGGGGTGCTGAATCAGAGCAGGCGGGAAGCCCTCGTAGAACCTTGCTTAGGCGCTATTGTTACTTACGACGTCTCTTCTCTTACGCAATTCCTAACTAGTTGTAGTTAGCCTAAGGACCGGAATAAGAGGTCTCGGCGTATCGGGGCTGCTAGGCTCCTTTCTCATGGGAGGGGTTCGCATCTTCCTCTACTTGAGAAGGTTCTTACCAGGCATACTACTCTCTCGATACCCGGTCATTGGCAACATCTTCTAACTCGTTAAGCGCAAATAGCCTATATAAATAAGATAACTTTGATCGTCTCCTACTTCTAACTCAAGTTATTGGCCCCCTACTGACTACCGGGGCATCCTCTAATGAGCAAGCACAAGCACTACACTAGTACACACGCATTTGCCCGTTAGCAACTGTGACTCAGAAACCAGAGTCAAAGAGTAGTCGCCTCCTTTTAGTCCCGAATGAGAAAAACCAGGATTTGCTGATTCAAAGCAAGCTCCCTACGATCGAGAGTGCAAATGGCAAGTGGAATGGTCTGGTTCCACTTAGCAGCCCAAATCCGCGTACCCCCTTTCAACCGCCTACTCTTTGCCACTGGGCGTTCTTCCCTCTCGCTGTGATCAACTCCTCATATTTAAATATGATATGATACGACCTGATTAGCAAGAAGAGAGTTCGCAGTCCCCGAGAACACGTTCAAGCGTTCAAAGACCTTAATCCCCAGGCCGTCGGATTGCTTTGGGTGCTTCCTAGCAGTTTAAGAATCAGTAATCGGATGGGATAAGACTAGAATAGAACTTCTAATAGACTTTGGGTGGTTGAGGGATTTCGCCGGAAGATGTGAGTTTCAATGCAAAGATAGGACTGGTACTGGTATGCTAAACCGACTAAAGAGAGTGTCAAGAAAGGGGATCGACTAAGATAAAAAAGAAGTGTTGTAGACTGCTCCTTAGCGGCATAGGCATTCTAAGCGGAGAAGCGAGACTGAGACAAGTCACTCATCCGAGTAGGATTATTCGGACTTTTTTGGTTTGTACTGGTATCGACAGATCTAAGGGAAGAGTAGCTAGGCTGCTCAGTAGGAGCATCAGTACGACCACTCTACTCTACCTATCGGAATTCCACCGCTCCGTGGGCCTTTATCGGAACTCCAAACCCGAACAGCAGCGACTTCGTCCGTTCCCAGAGAAACTCCTCAAAAGGCCAGTCGTCTCTAACCCCACGGGTTTGCATCCTTAGGGCTAGGGACAAGACTAGTCTATGTTCCAATGAATCCACACCTTTATACTAGTCCTACCCTAACCAGTGTTGATTCTCTTTTTTTCCACGGATATCCAATAGTTGGACTTGTCCTCTCCTTGACTTCCTGGACCCCTAAGTGTCCTGTCAACAAATGATTAAGTAACCCACAGGGATCAAGTTGTTAGTCTGTTGGGTGAGTTATGCTATGCCCTTGAGGCTTACCCTTCTTTTCGATACTCCTGGACCTGAGAAATGCTAGAAAGCGGTTTTTAAGATTCCACAAGCTAGGAGGTAGTTGAATATTGGACAGGCCAGGGAATCACTCTTTATCCCTTCTCCCTGACCTTTTTGGTTTTCCAATTGGTCTTGGTTAATATGGGCTAGCGGACAAGGGGAAGAGATAGGTGGATCCCCCTCATAACATCTTCTATTCAACCCCATGGACCCAGGGGGCAGCTAATCGGTACTGGTGCACCCACTCTTGGACCAAGGGTCGATGAAATTGAAGGAGATGTGGCACTTGAGGCTTGACGTAGTTAAGGAATTGAGCTCGATCTGGCACCCCCGTTCAATGTCTTTGAGTCCCCTTGATCCCCTAAGGTTGTTCTTGCTGCTTACCAAGCACCTCCAAAGAGAAGGATTCTCTTTGCTCGGGCTTCTTACCCAGAAAAAAGAACTCAATCATTATTGCGTAAATAAGTGGTTATCTTCAAGAGAGGAAAGGAGATACAAAAGCTAGAAACTTGCAGTACTCAATTACAGAACAAAGGAAATGAACTACAGCAAATTCAAGAGAAAGGAGGCGAATACCAATCACAAGTCAAAGTAATAGAGTAAAGAAAGAAATACCAAATCAGTACAAACATACAGAAAGTACAAACATTACCAGTTAATACATTATGGTCGAATCCCATTATCCTATATTTATCATCAGAATGAAAATACCATTAAGACTGAGGTTCAAATCACAAGTAAGAGAGAAAGGGATTGAGCAGTCCACAACAGATTGAAGGTTTGACCTCGAAGAACTGTCGCAAGTTGAAAGTGACATCTTTGTGGGTTCGGCCCTAAAGGGTGGATCATCGGGTTGAGTACAAAGCATGTTTCAGACCTTGGGTAGTGACTGACTTTGAGTATAATTGATAAAGTAGGAAGAGTTGCTCTCCCTTGTCTCTCTCCATTGTTAACTCCGCTTGTGCCTGTTCGGGAGAAGTTGGGTGTCCCGGCTCATAAGAACTGAAATCTGCTATTTCTTCGTATGCTTTGGTTTTGGAACCTGCGTCAAAGGCACGAGAAATTATTTTCTCACCTTTCCTACTTAAACCAAGATTAAGATCTAGGGCTAGCCGGACAATGAAAACTTTCTCGACAAGAGCGTAGAAACAAGGTTTTCGGCTCGGCCGGGGCAGTTTTTAACTCCCAGGCTACAAAATTTCTTTTTGACCAATCCGCTTCAGCTAGTGGAGGAACCGAACCAACATGGAATTACACCTTTTTTTAGCTAGTCCATTGATAAAGATTGACCATTTCTTTTCTGTGTACGAATATCCCTCTGGAAAGAAGCTTTTCTTCTCTACGTAAACGGATGAACAATATGGGATTAATATCATCATATAGTCGTTTGGGATACTGAAACCCAACCTTTCAGGTGCACAAATTAGCTCTTCAAAAAGTAGTTTCATAAGTGCTTTTTCCCCACCCCGACCGCTCCTTCCCGGGGCTTGAAAGCATCTCACTAATGATCACATGGGGTACTTCTAGCATTAGAAAGTTTGAAAAGTATGGTATGATATGTGGAACCAACATCTCGATGATAAGTTTCATAGCTGGGATTATCTCTGAATGAGAAGTCTCGCATCTTGGCATTCTGCCTGTGGCTACTATACTAATGAGAAAGTTCCTTTGATGATATACCGCGCACGGGCGTTGGCCAGCGGATGGCTACACTTTATTTAGTATTATTCTATTTCGATTTCGTATGCAATGAAGGCAGGCTCATAGGGGAAATCCCAAACAACGGATATAGGCAACCAAGGGTTGGTGCTGTTTGAAGCTTTCTTTCTAAGGAACCAAGGGAGGTGGCCAAACCAACCCAAGCTATAGAGATGTTCCACAAACATCTTATCTTACTTGAAGCTCTGTTCCGAGTGCACTAAGCAAAGAGGCAACTCGAGGACCTACCAATACCAATAAGGTACCGGCAGTACCTAGCCAGATGAACAAGCACCTTCCAATGGCTCTTTTCCCACCCTGGATAAGGGCTCTCTCACTCTGCTTTCTAAATGTCTGTTTCCACAAACAGCTTCTTTAGTGGTGCTGGTGCCATTTGCAACTAAAATAACAGATGATAGGATCAAACCCGCCTTCCCGGGTCTTGTGAACGGAGTCGAGATAGGGTATGGACAGTCTCCCATAACAAGAATAGGAATACGCGAGCCTTCCCGATGTGTTTGATTTCCTACTAGAGAAAGACGACTTCTATCACGCCGGGGATGGCGTTTTAAAATAAAAGATTCCTTGGTTAGAAAACGGCAAGACACCGGGAGGAACATCTATTATTTCATAACCTGCATTGGTGCGGTAGAGTGGCACCTCATATGCTCGATCCATAGAGAAAGAGGGACTGTCGTTCAGGAGTGGAATATTACCACGTATCCATCAATCAGTCATCCCCTGTTTGGCACCCATTTAGTAGTGCTTTGGGCAGTTATCAGGTCATTCCAATCTTTCGTATGCGGATCTAAAATCTCAGCCAAAGGTCTTCTGGGATATTGTTTCAGCGCAGAAACAGCTGTTATCACGACTGAGGAGAGGTCATTCTCAAGCTTCAGGCCCCACCAATATAGACTAATCGGATCTTCATTCAGGCGAGCAAGGGAGTATCCTCCTAATAAGCTCTACTTGGACAAGTAGAAAGGAGTCCCAATCAAAGCTTTCGTCTCATCTCAGGGGCTCTTTTGAGCACTTTTTAGGAAGTGAAGACGAATAGTCGACTTTGCCTGCTTGACGGCTTGACTGCTTTACGGATAAGGTCTTGTCAGAGCCTTCTTGAAGAGGCGGCGGTCATCTTTGACTTTAACCTCATCGGGGGTTTCACTATGCCACTATAATGTTGCTGTTTCAAATCTTTCTGGATCTGGAAGTAGGAGTACTGCTGTGGCAAAGCTAGCTAACAGTAAGTTAGCCCGAAGCCTTTTCTTTGTAGTCTAAACCAGACCTTTCTTTGTACCCTGCAACCCTTTGCTACGAACCTAACCCTCGGCGGTTATGCCTCCAGAGTTTACGCTTTATCCAATCCCCTTTGAAGAACAAAGAAGAAAACTCAACTAGGGATGCCCTCTTTCACTTCTCGGAGTCTCACAAATTGGCTGCTCACTCAGTAGTGGACTCACCATAGCGCGCTAAAGCAGAATGAACAGGACATGTAACCAATTCCCATCCGACAAAGGCGAAGAGCTCAGCGAAGAGAGTCAAGCCAAACGAGAGACTAATCATCTCCTTCTTTGTCTTTCTGATTGACTGGAGCAGGTTCTCAGTAGAACGAGCATCTGTTACTTTTTTGGTCCAGGGCAGGCAGGGGAACAAAAGACTCAAATAGGAATGGTTGACCAACAGGAGATTCAGATTCAAGGTTTGGGTTCTAATGGACAAGATACAAATGGCTAAACCTATCTGACTGAGAGCGAACTTTGACTTGTTCAGCTTTCAAGAAGATATCTCACAAGATTGGAACTCTTTTCTTTTGCCTTTGCAGGTACCTACCTAATAAGAGGCGGCCTACTCTAATTGCCTGAGGGCGCTCTTTACCTAACCTACCTGTGCTGGAACAAGCTATGCTACCACCATTAGCTTAATGTGCTGGCTTTTTGATGCAAAATGATGGTGCTAGTAAGAGGATGCTGCCTCTGTCTCTGTGTCCGTAGCCTCCGGCCTATGCCTTTAGGTCTGAACTTAGACTTAGAAGATCAACCAACCAATGATGCTCACATCAGGTGGTGGCTTGACTAGAGTTCATGTCTCATTCTTCTCAATGGCCTTCATCTCTTCATCCATGGCTTTCACCCTCTGAATACCTTTCATAGGGCTTCGTGAAAGCTTCAAACACAGTTTCAGGTTCCGGTGTATGAATAACAACCTGAGTCATAAGAGCAAAGTTTACCTATTCTCTCTGAGGGCTTTCATCTATCTCTTTGAACTTTCCACGAGTAAGAGGACCCTTCTCTTTCTAGTATGCTTCCTCCAGACTGAGAAAGACTTTCAACCTATCTTGGTCTCTTAGGTGGTAGCAATCAGACCTGTATAAGCAGACCAATTCTGCAACTCAAATGTCGCGGCCTCTATCCAATCTGTCGGGTTCTCCACACCAGCATCCCCGATCACACAGACTGACAAATCTCCGAATAACTGAACCATAGCTTCCGCATCTAAATCTTCTATCCAATCCTTTTTAAACTCACCGTCATAGGTGGCTCATTTCAAGATGCCCATCTATCTCCCATCCGCAATCGTCGAAGATTTCGAATCCAGGCAACCTATTCTTTCTTTGAAAAAGTATGCACCCAAGGTTCCGGAAATCCCAAACAAATAGGGATACCCTTCTCCTTTTCTGCAGAACTTACCATTCAGTGTCCCCGGGACGCATAGGGCGTGAACATGGGATTCCTGCACGACGGCAATAAGCTCGTTCTTCCGCAAGACCTCTCAATCGAGCAAAATCTTCTTCAGTAGGCACGTATCCCAAACCAACATCATACTCTCCGAGGCTCTATACACCTGATTCTCCACTGGTGACGGCTTCCAAAACCGACTCCTGGAAGAGAATCCAGACTCCGCTTCTCTAAATAAGCCTTGAAGTACGGCTCTGGATTCGTCTGGACTGACGGTTCCACTCCCCTTTCCAGGTCCGTCCCACCGTTAGGATTAGAACCCCCAGTTTATTCCTTTTTTGAATAACAAATTAAACCTATTTTGAATACGTCACAAAGCACACACTTCTTCATAGGTGAGACTCTCTATTTTCTTTCTCCCTGTCTACATTGGTCCAACCAACCAAGAAAGGCATGGGATGGGCTGAGCTAAGTCAAGCTTTTTCTAAGTGTTGTAAAGACCTAGAAAGTCAACAAGAAAAGACTCAATTACATCGATCCTTCCTTCTTTTAGCAGCTCATCTCGAATCTTGAATGTTTAGCGAATCGATCGTAATTGGTCTGACCGCTCAAGGCTTATCTCTCTATTCCCCTTTCTGGTCTCCGGTCATTGGTAGAAAGCCTGTAAATTGAATTTCTCTCCTCTCCTGGGAAGACTTCTGTCTATTGGCTATATATCTGTAGTCACAATGCCAGTTCAAGCTATCTTCTGGATAGAGCAAGAAAAAGTATGCGCAAGTGCAGTAGTTCAAGGCAGGCAGGTAAGGGCAGGTAGTAAAGGCAAACGCATAGGCAGGGGATAGGAATAAAAATCACTATCTTCAAATAGCTTTTATAAGAGAAAGAGTGGCTCGTGCATCTTTTCTTCTTTTAGACAAACAAGTCTAGTAGGCAAAAGAATTGTTATAGCAAGCATGGGCTAGCAAAGATGAGCGGGAATGAGCAATGACTTGAGTTTAGTTCTGGAGTTCGAGCGGGGCCGGTCTTAAGCAAAGCCGTCCTGCCCGGCCATATGTCCTGTTTAGTCAGTTGCATATCGGTAAGCGAAAGGTGAGAGTAAAGCGAAAGAGCTTCAGTAGTTCTTTCTGCATTTGTTGCTGAGTTCCGTTCCTCTTGTAACTGACTGAGAAGTTCGCATATCATATATAGGCTGTTTGACTGCTGCTGGTGATGAAGGAATGGAATCTATCTCCTATATATATCGGAATGGAAGCCGGGTAAATGGAAACTTGGTCTCTTTTTATAGAAAGTTTCGAGCACCTTATTAATAGCGAGCTGAAGCCCAAAACCTTGACTTTAAGCTTTATGAAAATGTGAGTTTGTGAGTGATTAAGGGTTGAGGCCCACAATCCCGAGTTTCCTCCGGAGGAAAGCCCTTCTTTTTGTCCAATTCCAACCTCGCATTCCAATTATAAATCAGAACTTGTCGATGAGCAGGTACCAATCAATCATGTACGTAAACCCTGCTCCTGTGGAATCTCTAACCAAACCACCAGCCCCTGCTAACCCCACCGAAGACTTGTAGGCACCATCGGAGTTCAGTTTAACCCAATCCGTAGGGGGGAGGTTCCTACCCTTTTCAACTCTACTTCGTTTAGTTACTCCCACAGATGCACTCTGCATGATCTCTCGTGCCTGGTGAAGAATGCTCAAGGTCACCTTCCACCCGAAACGAATTCTCAAATATATACTAGTTTCGCCAATTCCAGATCATCCAACTCGCTACCCCGAACAATATTTGCCACTCAAATTAGAGGTCTTGTCAGAGCCTATGAAAGGGAGCTTTTTCTTACCCAGTTGGAGAATTTAGTTGATGCCTGCCTTGCGATGTTGGTCCATGCGAGCCGAGCTAGTAAAAAGAAAGTTATCTGAGTAATGCCCTCCTAAGCGCCCAGTCCAGCAGTGCTTGTCTCTTTTCTTTCTCCCGTTTGAACTGTTAGACAGTGGGCTAGCGCAAATAGGATTGACAGAAAGATAATAAGAAGGCATAGGATTTCCAGCTATTTACTTTCCTTTCTTCGGTTCTCGTCTGCCAACGGACAAGCAGTCTTTGTCCTGTCTATCCAGCCGGGGAAGAGGGATGAGATCAGTCAAGTCTAGGAGAAGGCCACAAGTGGAAGCAACCGATGCTTTGATCATTCAATTGACTCCTTGCTGCCAGTCCGTGCTTTCTGTCATGCTGGGTTTCGGTCGGTTTTACCTACTATTGGATTTGAACCAATGACTCTCGCCGTATGAAAGCGATACTCTAACCGCTGAGTCAAGTAGGTCAAGCTGAGTCAAGTCAGAGAAAATAAAATAGACCCAGAAAGCCGCGCAACCAGAGTTCCCCAACCTAGACAAGGGGGGGCGGAGCGCTAAGAAAGAGAAAGCGTTATCACTATACGAAATGAAGCAGCAGCTAGCACGCTAAGATCAACCACTTGGAGAACGTGGAGCCTTTCTTTCTCGGTCGTCTGTCTTAATCTAAGTGGATTCCGATTCATGCGGTCGTTCTCTATTGGTCTTTTCACTCCCCACTCTCAACCATAACAAAATGTTTCCGCTATATCTCTCAGGAGTAGTGGGTCCGAGTAAGAAAAAATGAACTAAGAACTAGGGCTAGGGCATACAACAATGGATCAATTCATTCAACAAGATCCGTTCGGATCGGACCAGGATGAATGGGATTGGTCTGACCTCTCGCTCAGATGTAAGACTCCCGCCGCCGACAGATGTCCCATGCCACGTTTCGTGAACAGCTATGCCCGAGAATGAATGAATTGTGATATAGGGCCGAATAAGCCACTGCTCTATTCCCGACTCGAAATCTATAAAGGACTTGAAGGGAGAGAAAAGAGGGGGCCCTACACCATACATCCTGCTGCCCGGGGACGACTGCACGTTACATCATAGCAGCACGACCAAGCGGAAAGCCGGTTGGGCGTTCCTGCGCACCCGGCATCCTGCAAAAAAGGCCCCTTACTATAGAACAAGCAACGGATTGAGCTGCGCGAAAGCCGTTGCTCTAACGCGCATCCGTTTTCAATAAGGACGTTTAGGCTTTACTAATAAGATAGAAGGGGCTTTTTCAGCTTACTCTGCTACAGCGGACCGTTAACAGGGTGCCGCGGTTTGTGGGCTTGAAGGACTTAGCGCCGTGACAAGTGGTATCAGAGCCAAAGGTTAGGCCAAGCCATGGCTAGTGGGAAGAACCCGTACCGTCGAAGAGGCTCGACGGAGATGGTTCGAATCAAGCGAAATCAAAGGCATTCGCCCTAAGGACCTCAGAAGGGCTCCGTCCAGTGTGTTTCCTAATGAGTCCGTCGAGGACTTATCGGAATGGACTGTATTACGGTCTTGGATGAGGATGTGGCTGAAGTATGTTCTATGGTATCATACCGTGGCTCTTGATCCTTGGGTAGCTATTCATCAATTCCTTGATGCCCCCATTGTGTCGGGTTCCTGGCTGCGGACTAAACGAGATGAAGAACTCGTCCGTTTTGGTCTGTTGTGGAAACTTTATGACACAGTGGAGGTGTTGGGGCTTGACTACAAGGTTCCTATCCTTGATGGTCTAGTATCTGTGGACCCGTTCCCGGGCACAGGTTGGTTGATGGGCAGCGGTAGTGATCAAACTTTTATAGTGGTTAGAGTAGGGCTTAATCCACCCTACTCCGGGAAGAAGATCCGAAAGGTGACCCGAGACCATGACACCATAAATAAGTGGTCAATACTCCTCTGTCCTAAAATAAAAGGAAGAATTATACAAGCACAAAGCCTTATGAATACCATTCAGTCCTTCGCCTTTCTTGTTAGTGAAGGGTCAACGCTTTCTTCCTTTGCTGCTTTTTAACAGCTGTCTACTCTACTCCTTTCCATCCTATAAGTAAGCTCCCTTGCCTGCCTTCCAGTCTTCGAAGCTGTCGATGCATTCCAACTGTCTGTTAGAGCGAGTGAATGGTCTTCAGGTACAGTTTCATTTTAATGGGGAGCCCCCTAAAGGTAAACTTCTCTCCTTCTCTCTCCCGCCCTTCTCTGTCTCGTATTCGCTATCGAGCGTAAGAGGTCTAAACGCATCTAAGACTCATGTTGAGAAAAATACGATTTGGCTATCGGTTATTTGCAGAGATGTGAGGCGAGGCAGCATAAGAAATAGAGGTGGAGAATAAGTGAAGAGCATTCCATAGCTATCGGATATGGGCCGTGGAGCCCGGAAGGGAGTCATAACTCTGTACGTTCTAATTGGATTCCAAAGTGCATGCATATAAAAGTGCATATCCTTACTAATAGCCTGTAGATCCTGTTCAACCCACGGCATAAGTAGAGGAGACCGCCCATGCAACCCTTTACCTTAAGAAGTTGATCCGGCACAAGCTTTTTGAGGTAAAGCCTGCCCCACTTTAAGGTGGGCTTTTGGTCCAGCACAAAGAGGCTGGTGAGTAAGGCCTGTCTTGCAGGCTTGTCAATTTAATGGATCAGACCTGAACCCAGTTTTTGATACCGAAAGCCTGACGATCAGCTCAAGAAAGGCATGAATTTACCGGCATTGACTGCAGTCGAGCTGATCGCCGACATTGTCACAACCTGAGTCCGGGCCCGTCGATTACAGTAGCTCTCAACCTGACCTGCCCCTTCTTTGATGGTAGAACGCGTGGAAAGCGAAGCCGGAAAACGGACCGCAGCGCAACGACTAGGACTCGTGTCGGAGAAGTTTTGAGCATGAGCTACCACTCATGCAGCGGCAAGGACCCGCAACTGGGCCACCAACCGCCCGAATCACTGTAGCAAATCCTCCCTTTACTCAATGGATAGCGCTTATCCTCTTTCAATCAACAAAATGAGAAATGGGGGGAAAAGAAAGAGAGAAAGATGAAGAGCACCTGAAATAGGACTAGTCTGGGCTTTCGAAAAGATGAAGATGCAAGGGGTAAAGAGAAAGTCTTTTGAACAACCAACTTGACATAAGGATTCTAGCTCGCCCACTTAGAGCAGATGGAGATTATCGGACGGGGAAAAGCGGCACTCGACATCTATTAAACAACACCAAGAACAAAGCCATACCATGCCCTCGGGGAAAGTAGTGATGATTGCCATGAATGCTGCCCTCGAGGACGTGTACAAGAAGGTCTTTGCCGATTCCTATCAACATGGTGTACCTCTCAGTAGAGGGGCGTGAAAACGCCGTGGAGACTTTGACCGAATGAATAGGGATCAATTAATAGACATTTTGATTGAGGCACGAAGTGTCCAGGATGAACCCTTTTTTCGTTCGCTATGTGCTGACTGGATGCGTACTCGCGTGATTGATCGATGGACGGGGGAATTTCGTGAATGACGAGACCGGCCTAACCTAAAGTAAAGGCTCTTCCCTCTCGTTCAACAACTTCCATCTTCCAGTCTTTCCACAGCTCTCCAATCCCCCAGTATCAGTATTTCGGCTACTCAAGCCGGTACAGGTACAGAAGTGGCTCCAAGCGAGCAGCTTGCTAAAGGCTTCCATGAACTTTATTTTATTGCCCCACCCTCTTCCCCCAAGCGGATTTCCCCATGCTACCGGTTTTTTGAGCTGGAAGAGCACATCCCCCAAAACCTTGTTGATCCCCTTTTAACCTTTTTAAGATTATAATATAAATATTAGAATCCACGTCCAATAGTCTTTTTGGTGCCTAATCCACGAGAACCTGAACACAAATAAAGAGGAAAGAAGACTTCTAGCTAGAAGGTAGTTCTCGATATATCCCGATATCACAACTTGTCTTGGACTCCTAGCGTAATTCCCTCGATAAAGGCTCGTTGAGACCTTGCCCCTTCCTCTTGGAGGTGCCGCGCCCGTGGCTCTTCTGACAAAAGGGGATTCTTACCGCCGAAGATACGGTTGATGGAGAAGAAGGAAACTACCTCTCTGATACGGATGTTAATCATATAGGTATGTATTGGCTTCTACTGAACCTGAGGGTGATGCCGATCCTTATGCTGATCCATATGCTTCTTTTGTTACTGGTTCTGGTGGTTTATTAAGTGGGTAAAGCTGACTTCGTCCGGTGATGATTGATTTACCATTATTCCATAGTATGCAACTTATTTTCACAAACCTGCAGCTTAACCTAAAAAATACCGACGGCTTCACCTCTTATAAAAAGGTGATATGGGCGTTGTATTTATCTATTGCTATGGTTCTTGATACACAGCCCTTTCTTTCCTTATTTACAGAGAAATGTCATTTGCTCATTTTCAACTAGATCAACGATTGGAAGATCGGATATGTCCCATCGCCTTAGTCGACTTGTTCCTGAGATGAGAAAGCTTGACTCGCTTATCAGAGCTTGGAAACAGACTACGCACTTAGAAGCCCTACTCCATTGTGGTTGCTTGCCTTCATAACAGTAGGTTCGGTCAGCAGAGGGCTCTCCGGAGAGAGACTGATGTTGCAAATCAAAGATCTCGTACTACGATAAGAGAGACTCTAAAAAGGCCTCCGTATCCTATGCTTGGCCGTAGTTTCCCGGGCTGGAGTTTGATCCGTTGTTGGCTTATCGAATAGTGATTGGTATTGTATTCCCTGTTACACCCCTACTTTATCCGTGGGCGAGGGCTAGGGCTCTAGCTGCTCTGATGAACCACCTAGATGGACGGAATGAAATAGGCTAGCTGGCCAGGTATGAGCGCCCTCTTCTCTACCGGTTGAGCTCCCTTCCCTCTCTTCCGTTCTGTCTGAAAGTCCCCGCGCTTCTTCTGGCTTCAGTCAGTATGGTTGCTTCCTTGGTTAAGCCTCTCTTTCGGTTAAAAAGTACCCTACGCCCATTCAAATCGTAAGTAGAATACGTATCAGTCCAAATCGATTGGACACATACTTGAATCTTGAATAGTATAAAATATGGTTTTCTCTACTCAACCTAGATATTGAGATAGATACCATGATGGGACGCAGACTCCGATAGTGCAAGAACGAGAACCATAGCTGCGAAATAAGTCACTATAGCTTCCATTCTTGCTGGATGAACTTTCACTATACCGAGTGGATCGAAGACTGGTTCCGGTTCTGGAAAGAAGACCATCGTCTCGTTATTGAGCGGTGAACCACATGAACACGGTAAGGGAATCTCTTGCCCAGGATGTGAAGAACATACCTTATCTACATATGTCTCAATGACCATATTGATTAGATATTGTCTATTTTGAGAGGCAAGAACTAAAGGCTTGATGGCTAAGACTTCTGGTACCAATGAAATCCAAATTGAGAATCCGGAGAGCGAGGCCCCAAGAAAGAAGTTGTATCAATAGAGTGATCCGGCCGATGTAGAAGGCGAAAGACGAAGTAGGGACCTCACGAGCACGAGTTAGTATCCACTTGAGCTTGATTTGATCTTTTTCTTCCTTTCAATGAAAGTTCCCTTTCTAAGACAAATTGCATATAGAAAGTCTCTAAACAAAGCAGACTTGAATGAAATAGTCAGCCCCATTCGTGAAGCCTGCTATTTGCTTTTGCCTTCGGGATAATAGATGTATTTCTTACTTCCCCTAGAGAGACTTGGGATCACCATGTATTCTAATCTTTCTCTAAACGCAAGAGCTAACTATCTATCCTTACCTTATAAGTAGGAGTAGTATCTGATCTTTGGACATTATAAAATCCCCACTCTGTCCTAAGCAGATGCTCCGCAGCGTCGACGTGACTCATACCTAGGATGGGTGGCTCTCCATCTGATTCGTGAACTCACCGAGACCGGAGGGCACCTCTGCCATTGGGGAACCCTATCTATAATAAATAAATATCCCGTATAAAATGCTGAGTCGATAAACTGGTCACTTGGAACCGGATTCGGATGTGCCTTAGTTTAGTTCCAGGTGTGTATTCCGAGGTTCTCTATGAATCGGTTCTAGAGTAGCACTCGACGAAAGTTCCTGGCTTCACTACCGATTCCACGTTTGAGTCTCCGCCTCCACAAGAAAGTGCTAAACTCTTTGTCGCTAGTAGCGCGGGATTCCACTGCTTAACTTAAGTTAGGGCCCCGTCGCTTTATTGCCTCTTTCCTTCCCTGCGGGAGAGCTTAAACCTTGGCCGCAGATCCTACGTACTGATGGCTCTAGCCCGGACCGCTTCTCCCTCTAATCCAGTGACCCGTGGAGGTCTAGTTGCTTTCTCCTCGCTAGAAGAGCCACGGGGTCTTTTTTACCATAAATCTAGAGTGAAGGACTCGTCAGACTATTACTTCACTTAGTGTTAGTAGCGGGAATGGAGAGGCAGTCTGTGGTTGTGGTGAATTGGAGACAGGCTACGAGAAAGTAAAAATAGATGGGCTTGGAAAGCTATATTAGAAGGCCAAAGTCCAATCCTCCAATGTGCCGGTTGTTCCCTTCCGACTCCTAACTACCTTCCCTTCTATTTCTTTCTTTTTCACTCTCCCCTGCTGCCGCCCAAGCAATGGAATGGGACTGAATCTGCTCTAAGGTAAATGTGAGGCCGATCTCTGTCTTGATCCCAAGAAGTTAGAATAGAATGAAAGCAACCTCAATCGGGTGCGACCAGGGAAGACGATCTCATCTTTGGTAAGCCGGATGGGAGGAATCCTCGACTACTGAATTACCTGATGAGGAGATAGCTCGAACAGCGGAAATCCCTGATTGAAGCGGAATCTCCTCTCCTGGGTTACGTCTCAAAATCGGGTATTTTCTACAATTCAATATCCCGGAACACATTCAATATCTGCTATATCTGTGGTTGAATCTCATGAGTAGTGTAGTCTATGAATTCTTATGATTATGAACTTAAGTACCGGCTGAAGTGACTAAGTAAAGACCGAAGACTAAGACCTTACATGGGATAGGGTAAGAGAGGGCCGACCTACCATATTTTTGATCCTAACAAGCTTTGAAGAAGACAAAAGTACTTTTTTGATTAGCCCCTTATGGAAATAAATCGAACCAATTGCAAAAGAAGTTCTGAATACCAATAGTCACCAGATACAACTGGCTTAGAGCGATTGGACAGCTTTCACTTTCAGTGCCTTGCTTCACTAACTTACATTCATTTCAAAAATCCTCACTCTTTCTTTCCATGAGGTTTGTCATGCAGAAGGTGGTAGATTGCTATAGCAGGTTTTTTCATAGATAAGCATTCAAATAGAACATCTATTCTGAACCACGGCACTTTGACTTTTATGAAACAAAATCCATCAATGAATACAGTCTACATCCCTTTCTTATGGAATTTCCCTACTCATCATCTCTATCTCGAACCATTCGTTCCGAGTCGCCAAGAGCTAGAACAGCTTCTTCCCCCTCGGGAAGTAAGATAGCAGGAATAGTATATCCACTACGCTTTGCGCCTCGTATTCCTTCTTGAAGGCCGGGAGCCGGGAACTCAAAAAGCATCTATCTGGATGGCCTTGCCTACTTATCTTCCGATCAAACTTCCGGCTCAAATCGCTTATTTTGGTTCTTCCTGTATTGCTCCTCTTATGGAGATAGGGACTCTTCCTTTTTCGTTGTCAAATTTGTCAACAACCTAACTAACCATACAGCCGTGACATGTGGGTATCGGTATGTGAAGAATGAACAGAGTTTGGCAAACTCCTTTGCTGGTATGCACGTGTCTTCCAATGCTCCTGAATTAGGATCTGCTACGCTCCTGTGTAACTCATCAATATGACTCTGCCATGTACAAGAGATTCAATCCAAGAAGGAAACCCTCCGACGAGATTCAGTCTGGCCATAGGCCGCCAACGTCGATTTTGGATTATGTTCACTGCCCCACAGCAGTTTTACCAGCCACTTACACACCTCCTATATTTAGTAAAACAAAGGGAACCCTAACCTAAGAGCCACCTGATGGCATTTTGCACTGAGACTGTCGAGCTTAGAGGCGACGGATGACCTATTTATTAGTTTATTCCCTAGGAGCTTAGCTGACACAGCCGTCGGATTGGTATACCTCCCAACCCATCGGATCATTCACCTCTTTGACTGACTTTCCAAATTTGTCTGAAGGTTTTTCTTTCACACAGAAAGCCAAGTCAACTTCTCTCAACTGCAAGCGCGACTACTCAAAAACCCGATGAATCATTGTTTGAGTTCGTGCTTCATTATCCGAAGGGGAAACTCCCGGCCGTGCCTTAAGCAGCGAACTTTTTCGGTTCCTTGTTAGCAGGTCAGACTTCTGTTCGATTCAATACCGTCGAATGGAATGTTATTCGAGCCGGTTCTGAGGCATCTCCCGAGGAGGACGGTCTCACTATACAACAGGTTTGCTTTCTTCATCAAGGAAAATAGTCGTAGAGTGCACCCTCTAAAGAAAGGCGTGCAAGCGGGCTGCCTTGCCCCGTCACCATAGAGAATAAAGCCAACAGTGCTGCTCCGGACTCAGTCAGTGGTTGGGCCTGACTCCGTTCGTTCGGTTCGCTTAGCTCTGAGCTTATAGCGGTGAAGTTGGTGACGTTGCTTTCTTTACTGATGATTGGTTTTCTTCGGACTTCTATCAAATATATATTGTTAAGTGCCTTATCGTGTTAAGCAACAATAAAATGAGGAAAAACCTAAATCAAATTGAAATCAAGCTCCTCAAGGATCAAAACCCTCGGTAACCGGCGCTACGACCCCGCAAGGCACTACTGTAGCACTCATTGGCCCTAGATTTATGTCTCAACTATAAGAGCTTTCATTCTGTTTGTGTTATATACGATATTAGATGTTGCTGGTTCGGCGAAGTCGATTTCCAAAACAAGATTCGAAATTAGAAACGGATTCTTGACTTTTCTTTTTTACCATCTCCGGAAGAAGAGGAAAAGGTTATTGCAAAATTCTAACTCTAAGGCTGAGGACTATGAGTTGTTTGCAGCTGATGACTTCCTGCGTAATGCTTTCCTGAATGACTGATCAACTCTTAAGGCTTAGAAGTCGAGTGAAGTAAAGAAATAGACGAATTAGCTCCCGGGAAGACGAACATAATCTCTTCAACAGCTACTTCGTCATCAAGATCAGATGCCCTGTAACTTTCTACTTCCATACTTGACTTCTTAGATGAGGGAGAGACGGGAAAGCAAGCGTCAAAAGCAATCAATCTGAACTCAGGATCTCGTTCCGGAGCAAGATACAGGTGTTGGATTAGATGAGATTCCATGGTCATGGTAAGTTGAAGAATCGATCGAGTCAATGGCATTGAAGCCAGTTCAATATGGTTTTATACTCTGGTATTGGGCATAAGGATCTGCTTTCTCCTACGATTCGACGGTCTTCAACATAAGAAAAAGATTGAGACTACTACTGCGGAAGGGAGGGGCTTCTGTTATCTGCTGTCTTTGCTGAAACCGAGTCTCGCTCTGTGCTGAAGACAGATTCTTTTTATCGGTTGAGTAAGGGCTACTGGTCGAGCTGCTCCGCTCCTCTTCTTTAGCTTCTTCTGTAATACCGAGAGTTAATAGCTCTAGCGGCTGCTTTTGAGAGCCTTTCTGCTGGTTCCCTGAGGAGGCCCCCTTTTTCTTCGTTAGCATTTTCAAAAGGCTCAAACCGAATGGTCAAAGGCTGGGAGTATTGATGGGAATACCGGGGGTTCGTCATTAGTAGTGGGGAAGCCGGCCTATTAACCATGTAGACAGATTAGTAGGTACGGCACGTACCATAGTCTGGGGTACGGATTGACTTACTATTCGATTCGAAGTGGATGACTACCTAGATTAGAATGAGGATTCAATATTTCGTGATAGTTATCATGGGTTGAAAAGGGACGGGCCAATAGCAACGCAGAAGTTTCATACAAAGGTGCGCGGGGCGGAGGGAAAACCAATCTCAGAAGGGAAATCCGGATGAAAGGGCAAATTCCTGTGATTCTTGGTTAGCTGACTAAGAGCGGATGGGGCGGGCAAGGAGAGCGGCATTGCTATAGGTTCGATTCATCAATGTCGGTATCTCAGTCTGCTTTCCCTGACATCGGTAGTACTATCGATTAGTCTTTCCTTACGTGGAAGTAGTTCAAAGCTTTCTTGAGATCTATCTCTCCGCTTTCTATAGGAATCAGTCCTGGTCGAGAAGTGATCGAAGCATCGGTGAAATGAATCGACTCTCCATACTTAACACATGGGATTTTTTGATTGCACCTTTGATATCCGCTAAGAACTTCCCAATCAAATAGATCTCCCCTGGCTAGCAATCTCACCGGTGAAGTTATAGCTCTCGAACAAGCGGTGAGGGGCGAGGTAGCCCGGGTCAACGGATCGAAGGCAGTATTTAACGTTCCCACCTGCAACTACGAAATAGGCTAGCTGACCTAGCAGTGAAGAGAGAGCTGACCAGAAATTCAATAAAGATTCAATAGCTGGTCCAGCGATGACATTTCAGAAGTCTGGCACCACATTGCTTTATAGTCAAGAAAGATAGGAATTTGAATCCTAACTAACCATAGGAAGGTTCAAATCCTGCCCCCGCCTTGAGATACTGAAAGATCATTAGTGAAAGAAGGACCAACGACGATTCTATCCTAAAAGAGAAGGGGCAGTAGAAGTCAGTCTTCTTTGAAGATCGAGAGATTGTTTCGGAGACAGAAGTAGAGGTAAGGGACCTACTATCTACCGCATCCTCACCTTGAGTCGTTCATAGTTGACATAGGCCAACCGTGCATGCCATAGATCTGCGGATCTCCTTCAATCAAAAACCGAGCTACATGATTGGCCGTCACTGCCCCATCTATATCCAATTCTGGAGAGAAGTCCTGTCTCACTTCTCCCAAAAAGGGATCCTACGTTGCTTCTCCTTGAGGTCGAAAACGACGTTGTTATCTGTTCTCTAGAGAAGCTTGTGCTTGTACCTGGACTTGTAGGCATGTGTTCAGCAGACATCTTTCTTCAAGAAAGGAGCTTTTCTCTTGTCTGACTTTACTGTGTCTTCTTCTATTGCTAGGGTGATAGTGTGAACCGGGTCTTCCTTCCCGGGGGTCAGTCTCATTCAGGTCGGCCTTTACTTCAATTACTCTATATGCTCACTCAGTCGCTCGTGCTCGTTAGGGCGAGCATAACCACAGCCGAAAGTTCAGTCTTGGTAAAAGAAAAGCTTCTCCTTTCGCTCCAAGTCTTTCATAAAAGACAGGGAACCCCCTCGAGCGTTAGCTGCTTTCGATACCCTGATTTCCTAAGCCCGGATAGACACTTTCGCTTTGCTCTTTCTTCCCCTGACTTGCACTTTTGAGTCTTTCTCAGTAGTTCAAAGGGAAAATAATCTTATGTGCTCTAGCAGCTAGATCTTTTATCTGTTATCTGAACACCGGGAACATCGCCAGGTACGCAGTGAACGAGTATGAAAGCGAGTCTCTTAGAGTTCTGTTCTGAAAGAAAAGAAAAGAAGGGACTCTTTGCATTCCATGAGATGGACCGATCTATTGTGCTTATGCTCAGCACGGGAGTCCTTGAACGCTAACTAGCCTGGCAAATTCATAAGATCCTAGTGCTATCCGGAGATTGGCGACTTGATTGGCTGACTCGCTATGCTTGCTAAACCCTTCTCTTTGCATACCTCGTAAAGATTCCCCGGCATATTCCGGAGGTGGAAGATCTGACACTCGCTTGCTTTTCACCCGGAAGGAATGGTTGACAAGGACGTGTAGACAACGAAAGGAAAAAGAAAGAGAGTCCGTTCCGGGGGATGTATGAATTCGGAGAAAGAAGGTGAAAGAAGACGCTGGGGAGTTGAGTTAAGGCATGGAGGAGAAAGATTGGGGAATGCGAGCAAGGAGCGAATTTACGAGCTGTTAGCCAACTCCCTAAGCTGCTATAAATCTCTTCTGGTACTGGGATCCTCCGTCTTATGGTCCTCGTTCTAAGCGACTCTCTGGGGGGCCCCTTTTTTCTATCGATAGCAGATAGGACGAGAAGACTCAGATTATTAGAGATCAGACATAATAGCGAAGGGAAGCAGGAGCTTTTTAAGCTCGCTCTGAAACAAAGGAGGCAGATACGTGAATGAAGTGATATCTTGGAACAAGGGCAGTGGGCGTAGGGGTTGATCCTTTGCACCGAAAGGACCGGGGGCCATTTAAGGAGCGCGCGGGACTCAATTCAATTCTAAGGTAAGCCATTCCCGAGGAAGACTTTTTGCAGTATTTTTCTGCTACGTGGAAAAAGTCCATAGGTGAGATGAAGGTTCGCATCGCTGAATCCACAGGTCGTGGTCATCGTCACCAATGTCTGTCGGCTAGAAGCAATAGGAATCTTACTTTCAAGTCCGGGGAAGAGGGCAAGTTGCTCAACTCAAACACCAACGAATGTCCCCAAAAGAGTCTATAAAAATCCCCAATCAAAGTCAAAAGATGGTCTCCCAAACTAGAAGCAAGCACATAAGAACATATATATAAAAGCTAGAATCAAAGAATGTACCAACGAAAGGGCTGTGTGAAGCGAATGGAACTTGTTCAAGAGTACAGCTGGACTAAGTGCCCTTTCCAGGGCGTGGGGGCTCCATTGCCTGGTTCTTTGCCGATATGATTTGCTCTTAATCCTACGTAAACATGTCCATAGCATGAGTTTGAACTATTGATTGAAGCGAGAACTCTCGCTGGTCAAGTAGCTTATCTTCGCCACCAAGGCAGCAGAGTAGTTCATAAAGACAAGACTCAAACTAATAGGGGGCCCGTCGAATCTGCTCTGAGGGCGGGACCCGATGTCGTCGAGAGATTTGATTCATCCCCAGCAAGCAAAGCAATAGCATCCTGCTTCTTGTGACAGAATAAATTTCATATATAAGAAAGGGGTTGTTCGACGATGTTCTCTTTTAGATGGTAACTCTTCATTTCATAAGAGAATCAATAATTTAAATTGAATTAAGTAGCCGCAAACGAAATCAAAAGGGATCGTGTGTGGCACGTGCTGTCATCCTCTTTATGGTGAGATTAGGTCGGTGTTCAGTCTACCTATCGATTGGTAGAGTACAAGATCGAAAAGAATGCATTGATTTCTTTATGGGCACCATGATGACGACTACCATAGGAAGAATGGTTACCCAAACTAGGGATTGCACATTAGTCAGTCAAAGTCAAGAAGCCTTAGCTTGCAGTCTTAGCCAAGTGTTTGCTCTCAGGCTCTCCGTCTCGGTTGAGTGCTCTTTTTAGCATATAAAATCTCCTATATAGAGAATACCCAATCAAGTCAACTTATTGAAGCATGTTCATTCAGGCTTAGCTAAGTGCTTGCTTTCGGCCGCTCTCTTGTCTTGTTCACTGGTTCATTTATCCAGTTGAGGGATTCATTTTGGGGATAGAACTCTCCTTCCCAACTCTAACCAGCCAGTCTTCTACCACACCTAGAGTGCTGGGGGAATCTTGGTCAAATAGGAATAGATTCTTCGTTGCTTCTCTTATGATGATTCGTGGCAGAACCTGTAAGTAAATTAGACCAACCAATCCAGTCATCTCTCTTGGTTCCTTAAGGGCTTGCTTCTTCTTCCTCTGCTGTACCAGCTAGACCCCTTGTTCACTTGGAGCATGCTCATTCGAATAGTCACGCAAGGAGTGAGGGATTACTTTATCAGGGAACCCTTTTCTTTCTTCAATCTGACTTCCGCACCGACAGAGGGCTGGTTTCGGAGTGGTTTCTCAGTCTTGTTCTTTTCTTGGGTAAGACTCCCAATCTCATTTTTAGGGTACTTTACTTTCATAGTCCACTTTCTTGGATCCGAGACAGCAAAGAGCAAAGTGAGATGAGCCTTTGCCCTAGGTTAGGTTGAGACAGAGGTAATCGAGAATGAACAATGAAAGAGAGAAGACAGCAAAGTAAAAGACGCCGCCCCTGCAGGGAGATCAGCGGAGATCCGCCCAGTAGTAGGTTGACAAAGACCTTAGAGAAGCGTCATCCGCAAGGAGAGACAAAACACATGCTGCGAGAGAAGAGGGAAATTTCTGAATTCTATTTAGAAGAGCGGGGCCGAGACTTTTCTGCTAAGTCTTCGGTGGGATACGTACGCTGGCTATGGGGCTTAAAGTAAAGAGGGGCTCCGCTAGAGCATTTGAGAAGGGAAATAAATCCTCAGAAGGAGTGGAGAGCAACAAAGCAGGGCCGGCTCTATTCAATCAAAAAAGGAGAAGTGCCTGCCCATGCGGCTTCAGATGATCTGTAATTGACCGCTAGCTGGAAACTCTCTCCTTTCTCACAGCACCATACTTTCTTTCCGGTATAGCTCCTGTTTGTTAACTAAAGAACCCCATTCTACTACTTTGAATTGGACAGTAAGCTTAAGTCAATCATTTAGTAAAGAGATTCCATTTCGTTTTTAAGAGTACTTAGGTGAATGCTTTCGTTATCAAGTATGGATGTGGGATGTCAAAGCAGCGCTTGCTGGATCGAATCCTATTTCCGACCTTCAAGCTCAAGCTGTAAAAGTACTAATCAATAAGTCTCCTTGCTTAAGTGTCCCGGTTCGTTGCTAAGCCCGAAAGTGCGCTTCTTTGGTTCCGAGATAGAGAGCATTGCAGCGGTCAAGGGATGCGAAAGGTAAGGCCATGGATAAAAAGAAAAGTCTTTGCTTTCTTCGGGTCCAATCATGCTACTTAAAAAGGCGGCATGCTTAGCACATGCAAATCTAACGAACAATGCACTTTTATTCGAAAAGTCAGGAAAAATTATCTTTCCCATGCTTGTTTCTTGGTCAACAACCAACCACAACTCACTATAGTGAAACACTACTCCTACAGGCTTGACGGTCTTACTTGTTAGAGTAAGGCTCTAATACAGCAGCACCCATAGTTGCAACAGCTGGAAAAGCAGATTGATCTCTGCCTAATTTCATCCAGTAAGGAGTCGCAGCTTGAGTAGTAAGACGCACTGGTTGTATGAACATCTGCACTGCCCTTCGGCTACTTGGTAGATTAGATCCGTGGACTCCGTTTCAACACAGAAGCCTTTCTTCTACTCGTTGAATATCAACAATACATAAAAACTACTAAGCTTACTTCTGGCTTGACGGCTTAACTACCGCTCTAGTTCCGATTCTTCCTTTGTGTCTTTGGTTCGCTTACGATCGGTTTTGTTTAACTAATCTTCTTTCTTCTAGTCTAGCTATTAAACCAATATCTCATACTCTCCACTCTTCCCATCCGGTCAATAGCTTCCTGGACAGCTAACAATCTTTTTCTTTAGAATGCCGGCAAGCTACAGCGATGCCCATTCTTGCGCTTAGAATCTCCGCCATCAAACTCGTGTTACAACCCACGCCTCTGGCAAAACCTGCCACATCCCTTCATGATCTCTTAGGACTCCTCCCAAACCCGCCTGGCCTTGGAGATGGAGGATAGGTAATGATTGAGGTAGGAGGGATTGGTTCTGAAGTGGAAGATAGCTGGATAGATAGACCCCGGCAGAACTAGCTCACTAGTATGGATGGGCCCTGAAGAAGCAGATAGGATAGTTGAGATGGATGATGTAGAAGTGGGAAGCAGGAAGAACTTCACTATTATTCCCTCTAGTTGGCTCTTAGGCCAGATAAGCGTGATCGACGACGGCCCCTTTCCTATGCACCGATAGAGATGTTTATTCCTGCTCGAAACCCTAGAGAACACGACCGGCTCTGATACCATGAAAACAATATAGATTCTAGAGATAAGAGAATTCTTTTTTCATTACTCCATCCCACATATTTATATGGGGATGTGACATAGCATAGCTAACAACAATTCGATTAAAAATGATGTAACTGTAACCTAAAGCCCAACCTTTTCCTGCAAAGCACGGGGACCCTTAGCTGACAAGACGAATGCTTGAATGAGTTAATTGCATCCCGATCACCCCTAACCACAACTCATCCGCAGATTCATCAACATCAGTCGGTTCGGACCTCCACTTAGTTTCACCCAAGCTTCATCCTGGTCATGGATAGATCACCCAGGTTCGGGGCCATAAGCAGTGACAATTGCCCTATGAAGACTCGCTTTCGCTACGGACTTAACCAAGCCACTGCCTATGAGTCGCCGGCTCATTCTTCAACAGGCACTGCGGAATGATCCCAGAAAGGATGAAAAAAGGGCCTGCAACCCATTACCTACCGCCTATGGATCCTACTCACGACTATGGAAGGACATAGAAGCACTTTTTTCACTACTACCTTAAAGCTTTCAACTGATTGAAATTATGTTCGACAGGAGTATGCCAATTGAACTTCCTGCTTGCCTTGGAACTGATGTAAAGGTGCCAGCTGGCCAGAGGAGAGTGAAGGGCAGACATAGATTCAAAATAACCCTACTTGAATTTCCCATTTCCTATTTCGATACCTGCCACAGACTATTCTATACTGGGGCTATCAACTTCCACTGGATCTCAAGCCAAGGGGCTTAGCACATGCCTTTAGGTTTTTCTGCTATCGAAATAAAATGGCCTGGAAACTCTTGGAAGGCTTCTAACGAATCGAAGACTCATCACGGACGTAATACAATAGGCGATTTCACCTTACCTTACCAAAAGGAATAAGAATATATGAAAGGAACTCCACTCGCTGAGGGAAGAAAGAAAAGAAATTACTTCCCGCGGGTGACGAGGGACACTTAGCCGACTAAAGCATGAAGAAGGGAATTTCAAAAAGTACGACCATACCACAGCTACTCGAGGGCTAGGCGAGCAATTTGAAGAGGTTAGTGTGCATTACTCGCCTCGAGAGCAGAATCAGATATCAGATGCGCCGGCCACCTTAGCCGCGAAAGCCGTAAATGCGAGGTTCTGACGGTGTTGATGACCCTCCTACTAGTAAAGCTTAGGGAGGTGGAAAGTGGAAGAGAGAGGTCGGACCTAAAAGGATAAGAAGGCTCTCCATCCACTTTATTTATTTGACAGAGGCAGACTGAATCGTGTGCGAGAATCTTTCGAAACAACAACTGAGAGTGACCGACCCGAAAGAAGGAGTTTTCTCTGAAGGTGTTTACAAGCTTCTTTGATAGAACAAGGAAAGGCTCTACTTTGGAGAGTGTTCTATCCAACCTGCTACTAGTCTCTGTGATTACTTATGTAATGTTCATGAGCTCTAAAGCCAGTGAATGTGTAGCGAAAGAAGGGTATTGCGCCCTTGTGAGCAAGAGTAATGCTAGTGAGCTACGGGAGTCATAACTAAAGACTTAGAGCTCTTCTCCGGTTCGGTAGGAGTCAGCCTAATCTCAGGCAGTTCAGTCATTCCGGTCAGATCTGACGGAATCAGTCAGTCTATTCCCCTTATCCTCCAGTAAGGTGTAGATCGAAATGGATCTACTTCCTTCTATCTATGAGATTGTTAGGCAGATGGATTAAGCAAGCGCAGACCCGCGCCACCAGCAGCACAAAAGAGCGGCCTACAAGCGGAATAAGACCAGACTGATAACTCAATTGAAAATGAATTCGGAAACGTCGGATAAAAGAATGAAATTCGTCGGAAGTCTTAGCTAGCTTTAAGGTAGGGTCTCAGGATTTCTGCTGGCAAGCCTTTATCCTTTCTATGGTCGGGCTCAGACTTGCCCGTTCAAGGCAGACTACAAAGCCAAACTTTTGAAGCTTCAGATCGATAAACTCCAATCGAATAACCTAAGGGACAGGATTTCTCATCCAGAAGAATAGGATTTTCTTCGTTTCGAAGGCCGGAAGAAAGTTTTTATTTTCCATAGAGGAGCGAAGCAGACTCGACTGTTTTGTATATATTATATTTCCTATACCTTCCTATAACATTATTACGCTACACCATGAGAATATACCCAATTCAGACTTATCACTAGTAGAGGTAGGAGATACGGTTAAGGTTTGAGTGTGCATGCTAGTGCCTATTTCAACTTCTTAATAGCTAGTGGAGCGAGGGAGTTACGAAGGCGTTAGGAATGCTATCTAAAGCACTAGGGAGCCTCTTTCCTATGCTGCTGCCATATCCCCGCGGGTCTTCCTTATGCGCTTTGGAGGTACGAGTTTCACTCTTTAGATAGGAATAAAAAAAGCAGTTGATTACTACAGGTGTCGGCGATGACCCTATTCGTTTAGCTAAGTAGAAGAGAAATCCATAGTTGGCCCTTCAGTCAAGTGTACTTTTTCCTCCCTCAGAACTGGAACCTATTGTTCCTCTTAAACTGGTGCTTCGGCAGACAGATTCATCTTGGTTGGGATGGAATCGACAAAGTGCAAACTACATGTGTGAAGCGGCTCACTGGAGAACCTTTCAATCCCCTAAAATGAGCTAAAATATAGCGTTCCAGCTAAGTACGTACGCAATAGCGA